GTATCATACCAAATCCCATCAATCGAATCACTTTTTCGAGAAATACGAGACATCTAAGTCATACAAGTAAAGAGATCTATTCATGGATAAGAAAAGGACAAAGGTTTCAGACTCATGATGAAATAGAATCCTGGATCGAGACCTGTGATTGGTTTTTGGATAAAGAGAGAGTTTACTCGTTTCATTTCTCCACCTTAAGGCCAGAAAAAGGGATTGATCAAATTCTATGGAGTCTGACTCATATTGATCATTTAGTAAAGAGTGACTATGGTTATCAAATGTTTGAACAAGCGGGAGCAATTTACTTACGATACGTAGTTGACATTCATCAAAAGGATCTAATGAATTATGAGTTCAATACATCCTGTTTAGCAGAAAGACGGATATTCCTTGCTCATTATCAGACAATCACTTATTCACAAACCTCGTGTGGGGTTAATAGTTTTCATTTCCCATCTCATGGAAAACCAAAACCCTTTTCGTTCCGCCTAGCCCTATCCCCCTCTAGGGGTATTTTAGTGATAGGTCCTATAGGAACTGGACGATCCTATTTGGTCAAATCCCTAGCGACAAACTCCTATCTTCCTTTCATTACGGTATTTCTGAACAAGCTGGATTTGAAAATAGTTATTGATGATCTCGATCCTGAGGACTATACGGAAGCGCTTGATGATGTGGATATTGATGATGATAGCGATCCTGCTAAGGACTATATGGATGCGCTTAAAGATGTGGACGATATTGATGATCGTGACTCTTTTTATTCGAACTTGGACTCGGACCCGGAGCTGAGGGAGGAGTATACGGTGGATGATGAGATACTTAGGTATATTATCGAGTTGGAAATAGACCTAGCTTCTATCCACTTGCAATTCGAATTGGCAAGAACAATGTCTCCTTGCATAGTATGGATTCCAAACATTCATGATCTGTATGTGGATGAGTCGGAGTCCCTCGGTTTATTATTGAACTATCTCTCCGGGAATTGTGAAAGACGGTCCACTAGAGATATTCTTGTTATTGCTTCGACTCATATTCCCCAAAAAGTGGATCCCGCTCTAATAGCTCCGAATAAATTAAATACATGCATTAAGATACGAAGGCTTCTTATTCCACAACAACGAAAGCACGTTTTCACCCTTTCATATACTAGGGGATTTCACTTGGAAAAGAAAATGTTCCATACTAATGGATTCGGGTCCATAGCCATGGGTTACAATGCACGAGATCTTGTAGCAATTACCAATGAGGCCCTATCGATTAGTATTACACAGAAGAAATCAATTATAGACACGAATACAATTCGATTCGCTCTTCATAGACAAACTTGGGAGTTGCGAGCCCATGTAAGACCGGTTCCGGATCATGGGATCCTTTTCTATCAGATAGGAAGGGCTGTTGCACAAAATGTACTTATAAATAATTGCTGCCTTATAGATCCTATATCTATCTATATGAAGAAGCAATCATGTTACGAAGGGGATCCTTATTTGTACAAATGGTTCTTCGAACTTGGAACGAACATGAAGAAATTAACGATACTTCTTTCTCTTTTGAGTTGTTCTGCCGGATCGATCGCTCAAGATCTTTGGTCTCTACCCGGACCCGATGAAAAAAATTGGATCACTTCTTATAGACTCGTTGAGACGGATTCTGATCTAGTTGATGGCCTATTAGAAGTAGTAGAAGGCGCTCTGGTGGGATCCTCGCTTCTTCGGCCCGAACCAAGGAATCCCTTAGAGATGGTGGAAAATGGATCTCGTTCTATCTTTGATCGTAGATTTCTCTATGAATCGGAGTTTAAAGAATGGGCAGAAGGCACCGACCCGCAACAGTTAGCGGAGGATGTAGTCGATCACATAGTTTGGGCTCCTAGAATATGGCAATCTTGGGGCTTTCTATTTGATTGGATCGAAAGGCCCAATGAATTGGAATTTCCCTATTGGGCCAGGTCATTTCGGGGCAAGCCGATCATTTCTGATGAAGTTAATGATGAATATTTTGATTATGCATTTTATGGTGAAGGGGATGATGGATATGATGAAGAGGAGGAGCTTCAAGAGAATGATTGGGAGTTCTTGCAGAGTGAAACCGTGGAGTACCCGGGACGAGATAGATCTTCCAAAGAACAAGTCTTTTTTAGAAAAGGCCAATTCATTTGGGACCCTGGAGATCCACTCTTTTACATATTCAACGATGAGCTCTCTGTCTTTCTGTTTTCACATCGAGAATTCTTTACAGATGAAGAGATGTCAAAGGGGCTTCTTCTGACTTCCCAAAGGGAGACTCTATATAAACGCGGGTTTAGCAAGAAACCGAAAGAAAAGTACTTCGAATTTTTTATTAATCGCCAGAGACGGAGACGGCTTAGAACCATTAGTTCATTATATAATAGATCTTTCCGTTCTAATATTCAATCCGCGAGTTATCAGTACTTATCAAATCTGTTCCTATCTAACGGAAGGCTGTTGGATCAAATGACAAAGACATTGTTTAGAAA